TTTGATATTGATATAAAATAGAAAAGATGAATCCATTTTTGGATTTGTTACTTATTTTGTTTTTGTTATTGAATTAAGCTGTGTAGATTTCCATACACATAAAAGACTACAAAAATAGTTTTGTTTTGTGGTTGTTACGTTACGTATACGTCTTCTTTGACTAGAATGAGCGTTATGAAGAAACTTCAGTTAAGTTATGGTATAGAAAGGGGGGATTCTTTAGTTTTTCCTTCCTGCTGAGAAAGCATTCATTCTCTCAGCTCATTTCTCAAAATACTTCAATCGGTACACGCAAGAAATAGGCCAATTCGGCAGCTTTTTGTTCGATTTCCCGTGGAGTAACATTCTCATCAGTACGAGTCAAGGGAATGGCCCCCTGGCCTCTGATGTCCATATAAAGGACACGGCGAGAATAAATACCCTCTTTAACTTCTATTCTGACGGACTGAATATCCTTTATAAGGAATCGAACGAAGATGCGACGATTTTTTCCAGGGAATCCCCAACGAAAAATACACACCATTCCTTCTTTTCTATCAAATCGATCATAACCACCCCCTACATTCCACGAAATTGTGCACCACAAATAGGAGCTAATAAAGAGACCCGCGATCCCATAGAAAGACATCACAATCCCCTGTGGAAAAAAAAGGATTTGCTGAGACGGAAATAAAGATATCAAGTTTCTCCCAAGATAACTGGAAGTTCCAACCAATAAGAATCCTAATGAACCTAAAAAAAGGATAATGGCCCAGCAGAAATTACTTGTTTTCCGTGACCCCGTTATAGGTTGTATCCATATATGTTCTGATCGACAACTCATACTTGATCCGGTTTCGTTTTATTGGAATTGAGAGAATACCCTAGACTTTACTCTTTTTGTTTCCGAAGTAACTCTCATCAACTAGTACTAGTTTGATGTGAACCTTTAAGAGAAATTTATCAAATTAGTTAGATCTAAAATAAAAACATACCCTTCGTATGATCCCATCGATATACATATAGATACACCGACTTTACAGTTCAGCCATCCGGCGATCCTGATATTTTTTCAAATAGATAGAATTTATTTATCATCTTTCTACAGGCCTAAGAGCCCCTCCTTTATGTTCGACGGAAGCGCCGCATGTTATACTTTATTCCACTAAATGGATATCTGCGTTATGATACAAGTCTTAGTTTTGAAAAAAAAAAATGGATGAGAGTTGGGCCCATCAGATCTAAACAGTCTTATTTTTTTGAACATGAAGAAATAAAGAAGCCATTGCCATTGCCGGAAATACTAAGCCTACTAAAGGCACCAAAACAGAGGGAAAGTCGAAAGTTGTCATAAAAAAAGGATACCTCAATTTACTATTTGTACCTGTTATTATATTAATAATTAAATTCAATCAATTAAATTAAAATTTTAATTAGTATTAGTATAGATCTAAGTATATATCTAAGTGAGTATAGAATGGACTTATTCATCTTTCTATTTTCTATATTTCTACATGAAAGATATGTAAAAGATATTGTAGGATACTCGCCTTTATTATTTTTTATTTTCTTCGTTTTTTGTTCCTGTCTTCTAATCATTTAATAAAGAAAAAGCTTCTTACAAATAATTCGATCCAAAAAGGGGGATTCTTAGTCAAAATAAAATAGGATTCTCGAGAGATATATAAAGGTACAAAACCATACATATATAATATAATATATAATATATCTATAGTTTCTAAATTCTAGAATTATAGATTTGGATTTATATATATACATACGTAAGACGTAGAACAAAAATTTTAAATTTTCCTAATTTAACGAAAATAAGAATTCACTCTTCTTTCTTGTTGATAGGGGCCTCTTAACTGATAACTGAATTAGTAATCAAGAATCAAGAATATAGATAAAAAAGAGTTATTCGCAACTTTTGATTCTTTTTACAATTTAGATCTTATGTCAACAAAGAAACCCCATTCATATTCATTTTACTTGGATTCTGATAAACTAACTACTTGTTTGCTACAAATAAAAAGGAGCTTAATGCTCTATTGAATTTTGATTCACGGGAAAGAAAGCGTGGAGCTGAAATAACTCACTCAGAACACTTTTTAAAGGATTACGTGGTACGATTAGATCGAATAAGCCCTTCTGGAATAAATATTCAGCCGACTGTGAACCTTCGGGTACTGTTTTATTCAATGTTTGTTCAATTACTCTTTTACCCGCAAATGCAATATAGGCATTGGGTTCGGCAATAATGATATCTCCCAACATACCAAAACTAGCAGTCACCCCCCCTGTAGTAGGAGATGTAAGAATTGGTACATAGAATAACTTTTTATTTGATTGATAATCATATAAAGCAGAAGATATTTTAGCCATTTGCATTAAACTCAAACTTCCCTCTTGCATACGCGCCCCCCCCGAAGCACATACTATAATAAGAGGGAGAAATTTGTTAGTAGCGTACTCAATCAAACGGGTTATTTTTTCCCCAACTACGGATCCCATACTACCC